AGAATAATTCTTTCTAATTAGAATAAAAAACTAAGAACAGATAAACAAACTAAGGGCTTGTATTGGATTGGCGCTAATATCCACATAAATACAAACAAAACCACTGTAGGTAAAAGGATAAATAAAATGAAATAAGAACTTTCAAAAATAAGATAGATATAAATAGAACAAGAGTGAAGGAAGGGATAGTATAGAAAAGTTTATACAAAGCTAAGCTATATATATACAAACTACCCACACCCCCTTTTTTTTTGTATTTCATTAAATTCAGTGTCTTTAATTAAGACAAAGATCCGTAAAAACCCCTGCCTTCTTTAATTTAAAATAAAATATCATGAACAGTTCCTCTCGTTTGAATGCCTTTTAAAATTAAAGGAAATATCGAATCGGAGGAACGTTTAAATAAGTTTTCTTTTTGAGTGGATCATAAAAACCCACTTTCCGAACAGCTCTTCCTTCTCTTCGTACTCAAACATCGCTTGTAACGATTCGATAAAGGATTCGTTGGTATATATATAAGTGGATAAAAATTGCATTCAAAATGCGTATCATTGTAAGGTGTGAGACGTAAAACTTTTTTCTCAGTAACTAACGTAAATAGGAAGAGATAAGGGGAATAAAATAAGAATGTGATCAAAAAACCGTTCAACTTTTTTTGTTTTGAATTTTAATTTTGATATCTGTTTCCCCCGTCCCTGAAAAAAAGATAGATTCAATTCCATTTCCATATTATTTGAGCACAATCAACTTTTTGAAAAATAAATTAGTCCAAGAAAAGTTATTAAAAATATGAAACGAAAGAAAAAGAAGAATTGCATTTATTATTCTCTTAATAATAAAAAGGTTGCCAAAGCCGGTCATTTTTTTTTATGTATAGAATAGGTATACGCTGGGACGGAAGGATTCGAACCTCCGAATAGCGGGACCAAAACCCGTTGCCTTACCACTTGGCCACGCCCCATTTCTATTCAACTCAACACTAATAAAAACTAATATAGGTATTAGTTCTTCGTCAATTCCCGTTCCAATAAATATCTTATGAAATAGATTAGTTTATTGCTCAGATTTTAATATATGTAGATATAGAATTAAACTCAATTTATTGATCATAATATATAATTCAATTAAGATATTGTATGAAAATATGATTCCTTCTATTCTTTTTTGATTTGAGAATTGAAGGATTTTTGATTGAGTGAGGTTCATCAATAAGGGTTTTTGTCTATCTTACTTTATTTTTATTTTATATAAATAAATTTTGATATCATCATTAACAATATTTTAATAACTCAATCAAAATAGAATTATCTTCAAGAAAATAGAATTATCTTCAAGAATAAATATCTTCAAGAATAAAATTTGATTATGCTTAATATTTTTAGTTTGTTTTGTATCTGTTTTGATTCGGCTATTTATTCAAGCAGTTTTTTCTTCACAAAATTGCCCGAAGCCTACGCTTTTTTGAATCCAATTGTAGATGTAATGCCAGTCATCCCTGTGCTCTTTTTTCTATTAGCCTTTGTTTGGCAAGCTGCTGTAAGTTTTCGATGAGGTTTTTAATACTGTCCTAAAATAATTTATTCAAGAAAAAAAAAATTCCAACAATTTATAAGATCAGATAAGTCTTATAGTATAAGCCCTCCCCCAATTCAAGCATTCAAGTTATTATATAGACACGAAAAATCAAATGGGGCTTACCCTATTCGATATTACTCATTCTAAACATTTTTCCATTCCCTTGAACTTGAAAGGGAGCCCTATATTAAAAATTATAAGAGTCCTCCACAATATCTAATTGTAGATGTGAAGGCAAATTCTTGGCAATGAAAGACTCAACTCTTATTACAAATGAATTTATAAAAAATCTTTTCTATTTCTAAAAACTACTTCATTTCTTGATATCAAAATTATTGTGATATAGGGTATAAAAATAGAGAATCTATTTTCTTTTTTTCCAAACCAAAATTGGAGATTGTGTAATGCTTACTCTCAAACTCTTTGTTTACACAGTAGTGATATTCTTTGTCTCTCTCTTCATCTTTGGATTTTTATCTAATGACCCGGGGCGTAATCCTGGCCGCGAAGAATAAAAAATAAGAGTTTTGACTTGCTTTTAAATATTTTTAGCATTTTTATCTATCCTACACCTTTAACTATTAAATTAAAAAATACTATTAAATTAAAAAATTTGAAAGGTAAAAAAATACCAAATAATCAACGGAACCGGAAAGAGAGGGATTCGAACCCTCGGTACGAATAATTCGTACAACGGATTAGCAATCCGACGCTTTAGTCCACTCAGCCATCTCTCCCAATGGAAAAACAATAATTACTATGTTATATTACACAAGAGGGAATACTTAAAAAACCTTTTTCTATTTCTCTTGTTTTTTCATCGTTCTTTAACGTTAATTACTTTGTTAAATTTTTTTATTCTATTTTCTTTTTATTCTTATATTATATTACTTTCATTAAAGAATAAAGAAAAAGTTATTCTTTT